AGATGGGCGCTAAGTAAATCAATGGATAATTTTGCTCCTATTGAAAAGACTACTATAAGTCCAGACCGCGTTATATATGATAGGGGTAAAATTTTGGGTGAGCATTCTAGTTATTACAATAATGTTGATCTTTTAGTTAGCTCCAAAGACATTCGGAATTTCATATCGGATAAGACCTTTTTTGTTAGGGATAGGAATGGGAATAGTTATTCTATATATTTTGATATTAAAAATCAAAAATTGAAGATTGAAAATCATTTGAGTGACCTAGAATTTTTTTTTTATAGTTCTCGTAGTTCTAGTTATCTGAATAATAGATCTAAAAGTGACAACGATCTCCACTATGATCCTTACATTAAGGATACTAAATATAATTGGAATAATCACATTAATAGGTGCATTGACTCTTATTTTTGTTCTCACATCCGTATTCATAGTCACTTTTTAAGCGATAGTAACAATTACAATGAAAGTTACATTTATAATTTCCTTTGTAGTGAAAGTAGAAGAATTCGTGAAAGCAAAAATTACAAGATAAAAACTAAAATGAATCGTAGTGCTTTAACAAGTTCTAAGGATTTCGATATAACTCAAAACGACAATCCGTTGTGGATTCAATGCGAAAAATGTTCTGTAGTACTTTATAAGAAAATCTTGAAATCAAAGATGAATGTTTGTGACCAATGTGGATATTATTTGAAAATGAGTAGTTCAGCTAGAATCGAACTTTCGATTGATCGGGGTACTTGGAATCCTATGGATGAAGACATAGTCTCGGCGGATCCCATTCGATTTCATTCGATACGGGAACCTTATAAAAAGCGTATTCATTCTGTTCAAAAAAAGACAGGATTAACTGACGCTGTTCAAACAGGTACAGGTCAACTAAATGGTATTCCGGTAGCACTTGGGGTTATGGATTTTCAGTTTCTGGGGGGTAGTATGGGATGCGTAGTAGGCGAGAAAATCACTCGTTTGATCGAGTATGCTACCAATCAATTTTTACCTCTTATTTTGGTGTGTTCTTCCGGAGGAGCACGAATGCAAGAAGGAGGTTTAAGTTTGATGCAAATGGCTAAAATTTCTTCGGTGTTATGTGCTTATCAATCACATAAAAAGTTATTCTATGTAACAATTCTTACATCTCCTACTGCTGGTGGGGTGACAGCTAGTTTTGGTATGTTGGGGGATATCATTATTGCCGAACCCTATGCCTATATTGCATTTGCGGGTAGAAGAGTAATTGAACAAACATTGAAAAAAGCCGTGTCTAAAAGTTCACAAGAGGCTGAATCTTTATTACGTAACGGCTTATTGGATACAATTGTACCACGTAATCTTTTAAAAAGTGTTCTGAGTGAGTTATTTCAGCTCTATGCTTTTTTTCCTTTGAACAAAAATTCAATCAAATAGAGCAGTTAGTTTATCAGAATTCAAAGAAAACCCTGAAAAAGGAATTTTTCTTTCGAATCATTTTTTTTATCGATAGTTTTGATTGTTTACTATTCAGTAAACCTCTATCAACAAGATAAAAAGTAAATTCTTCCTTTCGGGAAGTTCAAATTAGACCAGACAAATAAAACAAAGTTCATTTTCCTCTCTTGCTTGCATATGTATAGATAATTCAAATATAGATAGATACGGATCTATAGAGAGTCTTCTATTTTTATTTTTACCCTCTTGTTGGATCAGATTCTAATCAATTTTTCGAAAATTTGTAATGGAATAAATTTTTTCTTTATTAATTAAATACTATTATTAATTAATTACTATTAGAAGACAAAAAGGAACAATAAAGAATAAGAAATCTAACAAGGGGATTATCATACATATATTTCCTTTAGAAAGATGAATCAGTCCATTTATTTAGTTTGACGTTTCTTGTACCTATTTATTCTATTTCGATTAGATTCTATATATTTCGATTAGGTTGTATATATATATTAGATATATATTTACTTAAAGATACTTAGTATAATTATATAATATATATAATACAAATAATACAAATACAAAATATTCTAAGATATCTTTAGAATTCAAAATATAACAATCTAAGATATCTTTAGAATTCAAAATATAACAATAACAGGTACAAATATTAAATTGAGGTACCCATTCGATGACAACTTTCACTAACTTTCCCCCTATTTTTGTGCCTTTAGTAGGCCTAGTCTTTCCGGCACTTGCAATGGCTTCTTTATTTCTTCATATTCAAAAAAATAAGATTTTTTAGATCTGATGAGACCTACTCTTAGTCACCCTTTCTTTTTTGATTTTCAAAACTTCGAGTCAATAAGACCCATTTGGTAGAATATTGTATAACACATAGATTCCTACAAACATAAATAAAAAAAGAAAAGCTCTTATGCATGTGTAAACATATTATATGGGTAAATCTATTTTATATGGGTAAATGTATTTTATATGGGTAAATGTATTTTCGCTATTTTTCAAAATGGATCATCATCGGGCCGATGTATGAAATTAAAGTCAATGTCTTTATTTGTATGTGTATAGCTATAGGGGATCATATGAAGGACAGAGATATTATTATTTTAGATATAACTAATTCTATGAATTACTCCTAAAGTAAAGGTTCACAGCAAAACAAAATAATACTAGGTGATGAGAGTTACTTTGAAAACAAAAAAAGGAAAGTCATATTTTCTCAATTCCAAAAAATTGTACAACTGGATCTAATATATATGAGTTGGCGATCAGAATCAATATGGATAGAATTTATAACGGGGTCTCGAAAAACAAGTAATTTCTGCTGGGCCTTTATCCTATTTTTAGGTTCATTAGGATTCTTATTGGTTGGAACTTCCAGTTATCTTGGTAGAAATTTGATATCGTTATTTCCGTCTCAGCAAATCATTTTTTTTCCGCAAGGGATTGTGATGTCTTTCTATGGGATCGCGGGTCTCTTTATTAGTTGTTATTTGTGGTGCACTATTTTGTGGAATGTGGGTAGTGGTTATGATCTTTTCGATAGAAAAAAAGGAATAGTACGTATTTTTCGTTGGGGATTTCCTGGAAAAAGTCGTCGCATCTTTTTACGATTCCTTATGAAAGATATTCAGTCCATCAGAATAGAAGTTAAAGAGGGTGTTTATGCTCGACGTGTCCTTTATATGGAAATTCGAGGTCAAGGGGCTATTCCTTTAATTCGTACCGATGAGAATTTGACTACACGAGAAATTGAGCAAAAAGCTGCTGAATTGGCTTACTTCTTGCGTGTACCAATTGAAGTATTTTGAAATAAATTGAAGACTAAATGCTTTCGCAGCAGGAAGAAAAAACTCAAGAATTTCTTTCTTTTTTTTTTTTCAATATTTTGAATTGATACCTTAGACGTTAGATAGGGGTCGATCCCATGTTGGAAACTATCTATACTTGATTTTGATTTGATTTTGTCAATTAAACATTCATTTTGTCTTTTGTGTTCCTTCTTAATTTAATCACCAAGCAAGTGGATTTCTTCCTTCTAAAAAAAAAAACAAAAAAGTTTTTTTTCTTTAATTTTTTATCATCATAATATTCTTCATAAATTATCAATTTTTCGCAATTTATTTTTAGTGTATAGGGAATAGGTGGAAAATCGAATTCTTTTTGACATATTTGATAGTTTCTTCGTCTCGAAACTCGAATAATATTCATTATTTGAAACAGTTTTTTTAGTATTGATCGAAAAAAAGGGGGAATAGCTTCGAATTTGATCCTGGAAACAAATTTTTTCTTCATTCAAATGTGAAGTGTATTCTTAGTCTATTTCTGTATTCTTTCTAGATTCAAAGCAAAGACTAAGTATTGAATAAAAAAAAAAGAGAAAATGGATTCATAGGCTCATTCTAATTAGAATAGAAACTCATGCTGAATAGAAATATTAGATCTAATAGAATCAACAAATGAGGTAGGTGCATTAACAATTCACAGATTAAAAATGGCAAAAAAGAAAGCATTCATTCCTCTTTTATATTTTGCATCTATAGTCTTTTTGCCCTGGTGGATCTCTCTCTCCTGTAATAAAAGTCTGAAAACTTGGATTACTAATTGGTCGAATACTAGACAATGCGAAACTTTTTTGAATGATATTCAAGAAAATAGTGTTCTAGAAAAATTCATACAATTAGAGGAACTCTTCCAGCTGGATGAAATGATAAAGGAATACCCAAAAACCGATTTACAAAAATTTCGTCTAGGAATCCACAAAGAAACGATCCAATTCATAAAGATACACAATGAGTATCGTATCCATACGATTTTGCACTTCTCGACAAATCTAATCTCTTTCGTTATTCTAAGTGGTTATTCCTTTTGGGGTAAGGAAAAACTTTTTATTCTGAACTCTTGGGTTCAAGAATTCCTATATAATTTAAGTGATACAATTAAAGCTTTTTCGATTCTTTTATTAACTGATTTATGTATCGGATTCCATTCGCCTCACGGTTGGGAACTAATGATTGGTTATATTTACAAAGATTTTGGGTTTGCTCATTATGAGCAAATTCTATCTGGTCTAGTTTCTACCTTTCCAGTCATTCTTGATACAATTTTTAAATATTGGATCTTTCGTTATTTAAATCGTGTATCTCCTTCACTTGTAGTGATTTATCATGCAATAAATGACTGAAAAATAATTTACTGATCTAATTAGAATCTTTCTTAGCTTATACATCATAACCAAAATATTCAAAGTCGTATTTACTTTACTCTTTTTACCCATGGGGGGATTCCTTCTATATTTCAACAAAATTTTTTCATTTTTTCAGTAAATGTAAATAGCAGAATTGTGGATAGGGAAGTATATTAGCGACCTACCTAACTTTATTGTAGAAATTTTCGGGATAAATGATTGGACCATGCAAACTAGAAATAACTTTTCTTGGATAAGGGAAGAGATTACTCGCTCCATATCTGTCTCACTCATGATATATATAATCACTTGGGCATCCATTTCAAATGCATATCCTATTTTTGCCCAGCAGAATTATGAA